AGGAATAATTTGAGAATTTGATTCCATAATGATTCGAAAAGAGTTTGATTTTAAAACGAAATTACACGACCCAGTTCTTATTATTCGTTTATAAGTTGAGTTGAAAAATGACCCAAGAATGAATTTGCTGATTGCAAACGCGGTATGGGTAGATGTTACAGATGATGAATCAATTTATTTTTATACAGTTGTGACTTTATCCTTGTTAGTGCTGTCTATAATGATAGATGAATCAAAAACTTTCAATTGGACTTATTCTTTCAATTGGTATTTTTGTTTATCTCCTATTTTGCAAAAAAGGAAACTCAGGTAAGTGCTTTTTTATAAACATATGTATAAAAAGAACATATTTCATTTAGATCCTTCATGCCTACCATAACTAGTTATTTCGGTTTTCTACTAACGGCTTTAACTATAACCTCAGCTCTATTTATTGGTCTTAGCAAGATACGACTTATTTGAAATTAATTGCACAATTCAAAAAAGGAAATCTTTCTGCGAACTTCTGTGTATTTATAGTTACTTACTGTGTCAATTGCCAATTCTTGGTCATTGAGATTCATGGTAATTCGGATTAATATTTAGGTATAGATATTACCTCTTTTTTTCTCCTTTCAAACAAATTGAAATGATTGAAGTTTTTCTATTTGGAATCGTGTTAGGTCTAATTCCTATTACTTTGGCTGGATTATTTGTAACTGCATATTTACAATACAGGCGCGGCGATCAGTTGGACCTTTGATTAATTAACATCTTTTTTTTTGATTGACCTCCTCCTTTCTTTAATATCCAGGAGGTCAAATTAAGATTGCTGCTCAAGTTAGTGTTTCAGCCGAATTCGATCGAAGAAGATCCGACTCACGCTCTGTAGGATTTGAACCTACGACATCGGGTTTTGGAGACCCACGTTCTACCGAACTGAACTAAGAGCGCTTTCTTATCATAAAAGATAAGACTGTAAAGAAAAGGATTGGCCCCAATACATCTTGTATGCATATACTATATAGTATCATAAGAATGAAAGATTCTATATGATATGTCCAATGTGAATTGATCTCAAAAAATCCTTCGTTACTGCTTCTTTGAGCAGTAATAGGTAGGGATGACAGGATTTGAACCCGTGACATTTTGTACCCAAAACAAACGCGCTACCAAGCTGCGCTACATCCCTTCCATTGGTCTACAGTGTCATTGTATAGAATTCCTGTCTTGTTTTCCACATCGTTATCTCCTCTATGAAAATCTAGAATTTTTATGTCCATTTCGTCTTTTTGGTCTCATTTAACATATAATAATAGTAAAATACTTCTATCTATATGAAATATGGAACGGAACCCCTAGGAAAAATAAATGAGTCTTTTGGGGGAATATTGGGGAAGAAAAGGACGTTTTTTTCCGTATTTAACAAAAAGTAAATCTTATTTACTGGATGATTGTACATTTCAATATGTATTATCTTTTCAATATGTATTATCTTATGTATTACAATAAAATGAAGGAGGTTTTTCAATGCGAGATCTAAAAACATATCTTTCCGTGGCACCGGTACTAAGTACTCTATGGTTCGGTTCTTTGGCAGGTTTATTGATAGAGATTAATCGTTTTTTCCCGGATGCGTTGACGTTCCCCTTTTTTTCATTCTAGTTATTGACGTGGTAAGGAATAAAGAAGATTAGAGATACAATTAAATACCAGCCCCCCTCTTTTCTCTTTTTTCCCTTTTTTAGAATAAGGGAGGAAAGAGAAAGAATAAAAGTGCATTCAACAGCTCCGAGACTCGGGTTCAGGTTGGAATTAAATTAATATTCAATTTCTATGGAAGTCGAATACAAACTGTGGTTCTAGGGAAAGAGTATTATACAAGATACTTATATGAAATACTGTACTGTGATTTGAAATGAAAGTTTAGAAATCGTTATATCTTATTTCCTATTGTAGTGAAATCTTGCATAAGAGAATAAGTTACAAATTATATTTTGTTTTTTCCTTCCTTTCTTCTTCTTCGTTTCGGATTGAAAGAGGAAGAGTTGAGTAAATGAAAAATCCAAAGGAGGTTCATGGCCAAGGGTAAAGATGTGCGAATAACGGTTATTTTGGAATGTACCGCTTGTGTTCGAAACGGTGTTAATGTTAATAAGGCATCAACGGGCATTTCCAGATATATTACTCAAAAGAACCGGCACAATACGCCTAATCGATTGGAGTTGAGAAAATTCTGTCCATATTGTTACAAACATACGATTCACGGGGAGATAAAGAAATAGATCGAACGGAGCACCTCCGCCCTTACAAGGAAAGGGAAAAAATGACATTATATATATAACATATTTAACATAGTTAAAGATAATTATAAACAAACCAAATCCTATTTATTTATTCTAATTAGAGATACGGCTGAAATAGGATTTTAGGGATAAGAAATAAACTAACCAAACCATGGATAAATCCAAGCGAACTTTTCTTAAATCCAAGCGATCTTTTCGTAGGCGTTTGCCCCCGATCCAATCGGGGGATCGAATTGATTATAAAAACATGAGTTTAATTAGTCGATTTATTAGTGAACAGGGAAAAATATTATCTAGACGAGTGAATAGATTGACCTTGAAACAACAACGATTAATTACTATTGCTATAAAACAAGCTCGTATTTTATCTTTGTTACCTTTTCTTAATAATGAGAAACAATTTGAAAGAACCGAGTCGACCACTAGAACTCCTAGTCTTAGAGCCAGAAAAAGGTAGGTTTACTCTTTCTTCACTTGAATTCAAATTCCCATCCGCACTCAAACGCGGATTGATATTTTGTTGGAAAAATCCAAGAATCCGGATTTCATTCTCGTGTCGTAAGAAAAAAAAATAATAATCTGGGAAGAAGAAATTTTTTTATTGAACGTGTTGATTCATATTTATTTTGACTATTTTCTCATATTTTATCATATTCTATTCATTTTTATTCGACCTTCCCGGAGTTCATTCTCCGGGCAACTCCGTTTAACCGGTGGATTCCTTCCAACGTACTTCTTTTATGATCTCATTGGAAATCATATAAAGACAATTCCTATTTGATATAGCTATTTGTGCAAGTATTTTACGATTAAGAAGCAACTGTCTCTTGTACAGATCGTTTATTAATCTACTATAACTATAGCATACACCCCTTTCACGAATTGCTGCATTTATTCGAGTGATCCACAAACGACGAAAATTTCTTTTTTGCCTATCCCTATCCCGATGAGCCGAAACCAAAGCTCTTATTTTTTGTTGAGTAATAGTTCGAGTAAGTCTTGAATGAGCCCCCCGAAGGCTTGATGCAAATAAACGCATTTTTGTTCTACGTCTCCGAGCGATATATCCCCGTCTAATTCTGGTCATTGAATAAATGAAACTTTAACGAATAACTAATAGATTTCCTTTCTTTCAGTTATTCTTTTGCCCCTTTCCTAGTATATTAATAACAAAACTTATTTTTCCAATGTATAAACTAAAAATTCCAATGGCTTTGGCTACTATAACCTTCCCAACCACGATTTTTTTTCTAGGCATTTCTACCTCGAAATACGAAATTGTACTATACTAGGTATTAAAAAAAAATAGCAATGATAAAGAAATAGTGGATTCCATCGTTTCTATGGTTACTTCTTAAACGGTGAGGTCTTCTCTATACACCGGAGCCTTTACTTCATTTAATCAATGTTATTGCTAACTTGTATAGTTCACATTCTTCGGCTCTACCCATGAATTATCCAGTAATAGGTCTTTCACAACGAGCTCTACCTATACAGTAACGGTATTTAATTATGAAGGTTGGCTGGGTAGCTGACCCTGTTAGTCCGTTCTTGCAAGAGGGGTCTATGTTAACTAAGATTTCCTCCGCTTAATGGATAACTATTTGCTACCAATGGAGAATTGCTTCTCATCTTGAATTGAGGTGAGTGGATTTACACCAATAGAAACCATAAATTTCATACACAATAAAAGGGATATGATCCATTTTCTTATTTTTAGATAGGAAATGTAGTTCGTTTTTCCGTTCTATCCTATTTGATCATTGATATTCGAACATTGTTCTCTTTCCTTTGTTCTAGTTCATGATCTGAACGAGTCGCACATACACCCTAGTACATGTTCCTCGACGCTGAGGGCATCCCCGAAGCGCGGGGGATTTTGTGACATTTCTAATTGGCTGTCTTGTATTTCTAATAAGTTGTTTAATAGTTGGCATGTTGAATCATATACATAATGGGCTGGTTTAGATCGATCCTAACCGGATGATTATGAATTACTTTTATTCAATAGAATAGTAAATAAAAGTCATAGAATATTAATATTAAACTCGGCAGGGGTAATTTCAAATCACGAATTGACGCCAAATCCAGGCTATTGTCATTCAACCGCTACACGATCAACAATTCCATAAGCTTGGGCCTCTGTTGCTGACATAAAAGCATCTCTTTCCATGTCTTCGGATACAACCCATAAGGGTTTGCCCGTTCTTTGTACATAAACCCTTGTCAGGGTTTCACGTAGTTTCAGTAGTTCTCCCACTTCCAGGATGAATTCTCCCGTTGCTACTTCAGAAAAAGAACCAGCAGGTTGATGGATCATTACCCTGATGATATAAGATAATAAAAGGTTTCTCTATTTCGCATGATGAGGGGAAGATAAAAGAAAGATAAAAGAATAACAAGAAAAAAAAGATAGAATCGAACAACCGTACGGGCATCTTTTATGCATTGCATACGGCTCTACAATAAAATTGACCCTTACCTTCCAGAAAAAAATAGGATCGATCAGACCCCGATCGGTAAATGATCAACTTACCACCCTTCCTTTCGGAGGAATTTTAAAATACTATGATGGCTCCGTTGCTTTATATATTTATTATATTTTTTTGTCTGTGATTTGTCTGTGATTCAGCAATCCCAAAGTTGCTTTTTTATTTGATCAAATAAACTAAGGAAAAAAGAATCTTGTTTTTTTTTTTTCGCTCTATAAATATT